TAGTTATAGGAGAGTAGTAAAAAAGGGGCTAATCAGTTAGTTCTTTCATCACCCCAAACATAGCAATATTAGCACTAATTGTACGTAAATGTAATTCATTATTCAAACAACTATTCAGAGTTCCTAGAGCTCCTTGTAAAGCTTGTTGGAAAACCCGTTGCCGGACTTGATTAATCACTCTTTCTTGTTCAAAAAGAATGGTTTCGTTTTTGGAACTTTCTAATTTTTCCAAAAATCTATAAGTTGAATTAATCCAATTCAATTTGTCTCGTTCTATCTCAGAGTATCCATTTACTCGATACTGATCTGCCTCCATTTCCACTTTCCGTAAGCGGGTGTGGGCTTTTTCCAGCTGTTCAACAGCCCCCCTTCGCAATTCTTCTGAATTTCGAATAGTATTCAAGATCTTCTGTTTTCGATTATCTAATAAATCACTTAATGAAAGTAGATTATCTTTCCATTCATTTTCATTTCCAAAATTCCATAATCCCTTCCCGAACCAAACATGAATCTTTCGATTCATTTGGCTCTCATGCTCAATTACTTAATTGAGAGAGAATGAATTCCCATATATTATATACTTTTTCTATTTTTCACGTAATGAGCCTATCCTCTCCCCCTTTTATCTATTCCTATTTCAAAATATTGATCTCTGTTCATATTTCACAATATTGAAACTGATCAATAATCATAATCCAATACTCAAATATTCGGAGGATTCTTCTGACAAAAATATATCAAATATAGAAATATATCAAATCAAATATATATATTTGTTTGTATAATATAGAATTCAGAATTAATAGAAAATTTCTACTATTTAATATTGTAATTGTCAGCAAAGTTGTTTCTTTTTTTTCTTTCAAATCCAAAGAATTCTTCTCACTTTATACATAGGTCATCAATTCGGCATTGTAAAAAAGACCCAAATCATTTTATCGACATGAGTGTTTTATATCGAAAAAAATTCGAACTATTCGTTTTGATTTCTGTATTGTATAAAAAAAACTCTTTATAACCTATGTATTTATAAACTAAACATAGTAGTAGAAAGAGTACTATGCTGCATCTGAACTTCAAACAGTTTGGCTTTAACCATATTAATGGTCACAAATTATTGGTTAATAGAGAATCAAAGTCGATATACCAATGAATGAATCACGAAATGCTATGGTTCTTAAATATGATTTTTGAATTTATTCAGAAGTAATTCGCGGGATCATGCACTCTTTCCTAGTTCTAACAAAAAAAGTACAGCTGGGTGGATCCAGCCTATTCTTGAAATAAACAACTCGCACACACTCCCTTTCCAAAAAAGATCAATACACCAAGCACTACGCTTAGATTTATTGGATTTGTTGCTAAAATATCGGTATTTAACCCGAAACTCCCGGCGGATGGCCAGTGACCTAAGGAAACGAAAGAATCGGTTACATTTTTTTTCATATGATCTCCTATTTTCTTTTAGATGGACTAAAAAAAAAGAACTCTGTCCCTTTTTGTATTATATCACTTTCAACTCTTTTTTTATTTTTCCTGTATATTTATATATTGATTATTGATTTTTTATTTATTTTAGTATTTATTTTGTTAATTTTAATTTACCTATACAGAATCAAAAAAAGATTCTATTTCCATAGAAATGTATTTTTTTTTTTCATTTCAATGAAAAAAAAATTCCCAAAAATAATGATCATTATTAGAATTAGGGACCAGGTCTCATGTCAATGGCGAAAAACCTCAGTTCTTGCAATACTCCTTAAATAAACATAAACTAAAAAGGCTTTCCTTTGAACTAAGATAAAGGGGGAAGGAAGAAAGCGAGTCAGTACGGTAATTCCTCATCCTCAAATTAATCCTTCCCATGTATTATTGTCCAACGAATAAGTAATTGTAGGAGTGAAATCTTGATATACTTTGAAAAAGCAAAGAGTAAGTCTTAATCCATAAAAAAAAATAAAGAATTCTCATATTTATAGGACTAAACAAAGGGATTGGCAAATAAAAGGGCCAATGCTACAACCAGACCATAAATTGTTAAGGCTTCCATAAAAGCCAAACTAAGCAATAAAGTACCTCGTATTTTTCCCTCCGCCTCGGGCTGTCTTGCAATACCTTCTACAGCTTGGCCCGCAGCAGTGCCTTGACCAATCCCCGGTCCAATAGAAGCAAGTCCGACAGCTAACCCAGCAGCAATAACGGAAGCGGCAGAAATCAATGGATTCATGATAAGTTCCTCACACCAAAATAAAGAAATGGTTAATGATACAATCATCCAATGAGTTTTGAGTTAATTATTCCATCGCTAAGATTCAACCAGCTGAAGTAACTCAAAACTTGGAATTGAAAATTGAAGTAATAATATTGATTATTGAACTCTCAGAAAGAACTATTTCCATATCTCTTTTTTAGTTCCTATCCACAGGATTTTTGTGAATCCATACATACAACCTTTGTTCGTTCACTTCTGTTTTCCAACCCATTATTTGAATTTTTCATTATTTGTCTTTAGTTCATTTCATCTATTTATTGATTCAATTTCGAATCAAAGACGAAACAGAAGAACTCCTATTGGAATCCCTATCTAAATTCACAGCAGTCCGATGCGATGGATTAGATATATTTTGAGTTCATATATAACTAGTATATATCTACTATCACATATACGCGTCTTTCTTCCATAATGGAAACCGACTACTCTACTCCTATCTTAGATTCAATCGGATTCTAAAATTTTTCTTCAAAGGATGCGCAAGAGTTAGTGTATAGCCATTAACTTACATATACCTAATTCTAACCCTTTTCCTAAAAAATCACATTTTTTTGAATCTTGTTTTTTGTAAATTCGTCTCTTCCTTTTTTTTATCATTATCTCACATGGATCTAATCTAAATTAACGAATTCATTAGGCCGAATCATTGCATAGAAATAAAAAATAACAAACAGTAGTATTTAATTGAGCTAAGTTCATGCAATTTTTTATTTCTAAAAATTGGATTTGAGTCAATCATTGAATTGAATGAAATCGACTGAAATGGGAATCATTCTATAGAACAGCTTTTTTAAACTCACACGCCATAAATTGATATCAAAAAAATTCCTATTCAATATAGGACTCAAAATATTGAAATTGAATAAACAAAACAATTAATGTAAAGAGAGAGTTTTCATTGGAGGGAGATATGATATAAATAAATCAAAATGGACCAAATCCGGATTTTAGGAAAAAGATCTTTTCGATCTCTTTCCTTTTTTTATTATTAGACTTTAGAACTAACATCATTTACTAATAGCTGAATCTTTTTTGCTATTATTCTAGATTGTTGTATTTGTATATTTATGTTGCCTAAGTATAAACAAATTATCTTGTTGAGTTGCGCATCCATTGCTTGGTTGGACGAACTCAGTTTAAGTTAAAAAAAAGACTAGACTATTTCAAAAACTCGTCAATGATGATCCTCCACGGATTCGCCTATATAAGCCGCAGCTAAAGTTGCAAAAATAAGAGCTTGAATCCCACTTGTAAATAATCCAAGGAACATCACAGGTATAGGAACTACTAAAGGTACTAAAGAAACAAGAACAAGAACTACTAATTCATCGGCTAATATATTCCCGAAAAGTCGAAAACTAAGCGATAAGGGTTTTGTGAAATCTTCTAAAATGTTAATGGGTAAAAGAATTGGAGTTGGTTGAATGTATTTACTAAAATACCTTAATCCTTTTTTTGAAAGACCCGCATAGAAATATGCTATTGACGTGAGTAACGCTAAAGCAACAGTAGTATTTATATCATTCGTGGGTGCGGCTAACTCTCCATGAGGTAATTCTATGATTTTCCAGGGTAAAAGAGCACCCGACCAATTAGAAACAAAAATAAATAGAAACATAGTTCCAATAAAAGGAACCCATGGACCATACTCTTCTCCAATCTGAGTTTTGCTCACATCTCGAATGAATTCAAGAATATATTCGAAGAAATTTTGACCGTCAGTTGGAATAGTTTGTGGATTCCGAACAGCGATAACGGCAGAACCTAATAAGATAGCAATTACAACCCAAGAAGTAATAAGTACTTGGGCATGGACTTGGAAACCCCTTATTTGCCAATAGAAATGCTGGCCGACTTCTACACTAGAGATATCATATAACCCCGTTAGTGTGTTGATGGAACATGATATAACATTCATTTTGTCCTCTGACAGAAATATAACTTTACTTTAAATAATAAAGACTTATTTTGATTCAACCCTTTCCTTTTGGACTTGACCACTCAACTTGTATATTTTGTATACCAACTAAACTAATCACACAATATCCACACAGTCTTTTTTTTATCTCTTTTGTGCGATTCGGAAATAATAAATAATAACCGACTCCATAAATCTATATCTATGGAGTTCAAAAATCTAATAATTTCTTTATCTTATTATTAATTATTAATCACGGATTTCGTATATAGCTAGAACGACCCTCGCAAATCGCGAATACTAATTTGTTAAGAATTAATCGAATTGAAGCTAGAGCGTCATCATTTGCTGGAATCGAAATATCTGCGAGATCGGGATCACAATTTGTATCAACTAAACAAATTGTTGGAAGTCCCAAAGCGATACACTCCCGAAGAGCCATATATTCTTTTTGCTGCTCAACTATGATTACAATATCAGGCAATCCCGTCATATATTGAATCCCGCCTAGATATGTTTGCAAACGAGATAATTCTCTCTTCAACATAGCTGCATCTCTTTTCGGAAGACGGTTTAGTCTCCCCGTCTTTTGTTCCATTCTCAAGTCCCTGAACTTATGAAGCCGCGTTTCTGTAGTGGACCAATTTGTTAACATACCACCAGACCATTTTTTATTAACATAATGACACCGAGCCCTTATTGCAGCCCGCGCTACGGAATCCGCTGCAATATTTTTGGTACCAACAATTAAAAATTGTTTTCCCTTACTTGCTGCATCAAAAACTAAATCACAAGCTTCTGATAAAAAACGAGCAGTTCTAGTGAGATTTGTAATATGAATACCTTTATGTTTTGCATAGATATAGGGCGCCATTCGAGGATTCCATTTCTTAATACCATGCCCAAAATGAACTCCTGCTTCCAGCATCTCTTCCAAATTTATGTTCCAATATCTTCTTGCCATTTCTCCTCACACTTTCTCTCTCTCTCTCTTTTTTTTATTATTAATAAAAAAAAAGAGACGAGGCACCTTGAAATAAATAATTGTTCCAATGGAACCTTCTCTTCTACCGGAGATTGGTCGTTTATAGACAAGCCAAGCCATTACTTTCTATTCGTAATTTTCTTTATTACATTAATTTTTTAATTATTTATTAAGTTAACAAATCAAATGACCATACCAAAACAAATCAAATAGCAAACAAATAGTTAAAAGGACGCATCCGCCTCCTCTTTCTTATTCTAAGTTAAGAATCATTCAATCCTAGAAAAGATCGGTCTGATGTACCATATCAATTCTTTGAAATGCAAGAGTCAAATAATTTTCTGTGGTGGAAGAAAATATCTCTCATTTCTCCCCGAAGAAATTTTTTTTTTTCGAAAAGAATGTTGTTATGCTGCCTTGAAGAGGGTACTAATCCTTTGAATCCGGTCCCGGCAGGTATCATACTCCCTAGAACAACGTTCTCTTTCAGTCCTTTCATCCAATCGATACGGCCCCGAAGAGCGGCTTTTGCTAAAACTCGAGCAGTTTCTTGGAAACTTGCTTCGGATATAAAACTTTGAGTATTCAGAGATGCTCTTGTTATTCCCAATAAGATGGCTCGATAACAGATCGCTTCTTCTAAAGCGCGTCCCGTTCGTTCCGCTCGTACCAATCCAATCAGTTCCCCCGGTAAAAAAATATTAGACATTCCATCTTCTGAAACCAAGACTTTTGATGTTATTTGACGCACAATAATTTCTATATGCCTATCATGGATCTGCACCCCCTGAGATCGATAAACTTTTTGTATCTTATTAACCAAAGAGATACGACTTTGCACTATAGTTAGTTCAGCACCAATCAAGAATCCCCAAGGAATTCCAAGAATTTTTGTTATACGTTCGTTCCAACCCTCAACTCTCTTTTCTAGGTTCATCGATATTGAATCAATCGAACGCACTTCTACTACTTGTTCTACTTTTGGAAGACCCTGCGTTATATCACTAGATCTCGATTTTTCATACATAAATGTAACTAATATATCTCCTTCGTAAACGATTTCTCCACAATGCCCATGAACAGTTGCTCCTGGAGTAGCTAAATAAGGCTTGGCTGTTCTTATTACTATAGAATCAAGGCGAACAATTAAAACTTGACCCGCTTTTAGGTGTGGTCCTTTTTTAGATATACATACATTTTCACAAATAAACTGCCCAAGACTCATTATTGTGGGCATTTCCTCACAATAATTATCATGATAATTATGATGGAGAAAATACCAATTCAAATTGAATGGATTCAAAACAATCTTACTACATGGACTGAGATTATAAATTCTCCTATTTTCATCCATTAAATAATATTTTTGAAGTACTTGAAAAGTTTGTTTTAAATTGTCAAGCTGCAAATATTTCGCTACTGAGGTCTGATTATGAGTTATTAAAGGGTAAAATGATGAATAAAAATCCGAAATTTGAAGGGCTGTTCCTAAAGGGCCCAACAAATTACTAATTGGAATTAGAGGATCTTTTTGAATTGATTCTTTTATCACATTGTAATATTTTACATCCTTGAATAGACCCATGCAAAAATAATTAGATGATGACAAAATTAGAAAAGATTGGGATTCCTTATTTCTATTCAACAGCACACGAAGAGTTCCGTGATTTTGGCTAAATGATTGCTGAATCCTTGCTTTGGAATAAGTGGAATAAAATGGATTTTTATTGATACGATCTGAGGCATTATCATAGATCAATCCGGAACCTGACGGATCATTCCTTTTTCTGTTTCTGATATACAAAATATGTGATTTCACTAAGTCGATTCTTAAGAAATCTCGAAGCAGCCCTTTTGTACTTACTTCAACAAAGGAAGCGTGGACCTCTTCGACGGAAGAACTTTTCTTGTCTTGGTCCCAATTCAAGACTAAACAAGTCCGAACTAGTTGAATACTTGTGTCAGAAATTCTCCAAGTTGCTTTGCCATTTCCATAAAGGATATAGTTGACAACTCCAAGTTGCATATTATCCTTTTCCCGAAAGGGATCCTGGGGGAAGAGTGTTGCTAAATTGATACCGTCCGCTATTTCATATGTGCTTACGGGTCGAACCAAAACAAAATACTTTTTCTTGCTAGGTGTGAGCCATTGGACATAGATCCAATTTGTCAATTTTTTTGATTTCTTAGAATTTGTTTTTTCCGATCCTGGTGGTATCAAGATACCACTGTGTCGAGATATCTTATCTTTTTCTCCAGGAAAATGGATATCCCCGGAAAAGATTTTAAGTTCAATCCCTTTTTTTTTTCTCTCCACTCGGACCAATCCGCCCACTTGGCTTCTTGTATTTAACGTGATTTGTGTATTTACTCCAATGATACTATTGTTCCGTACCATTATGGAAGAGGATTCGGATAAAATATGTACTTCCTCGGGAATGAAAAAAAATTGATCCACTTTCATTTGGTATTTTTGCTTAAACTTTTTGTCTCCTCCATATTCAATTACATCCTCTTTTTTGATGATTGAATGCGCCCCTACCGTCCCATATTTAGTAATTCCCGAACTGTTTCTTCTGTATTGAGGATCGTCGAAAAAAGCAAGAATACTCTTTCTACGGAAAATACCATTTATGGATATTTCAATCGAGATACCTGAACCTGAATGTGGAATTAATTCTTTCTCTTGTTCTTGAATCGATTGGACTGGAATAAGAAATCTATTTCTTCGTCCCTTTGCCAATAAATATGAATTCTCTCGGAGAATAGTGGAATATATGAAATGATAATGCCCAGTCCCTACGATTCGATTTAATTCTGAATAATCAGAAATCATATCTTCTTTTTTATCAAAAAAATCCGAACTCAAAAATTTGTGTCTCTCTTGATCATTATTTCCTGAGAGGCTAGAAATATATCTTCTTTCGGTAGAAATAGAATGAATGTTTATTTGATCTTGATCCTTGTAGAACGAAAAAGGAACTGCATTAAATTTGCATGAACCTCCTGATAATATCCACAAGTGGCTTGTTTTGGGTAAAAGACGTACATTACTATATTTAAATTCGGGCGAATGGTACACATCGGTACTCCAGTGCATTTCCCCCTCTAAGTCAGAATAAATATGTTTTCGAACCCTCTCTGTAAAATTGAAAGTGTATGTTGTTCCCGCGCGAATCTCAGCAATCACTTGTTCTGATTTTACATATTGACCATTTTGAACTAAAAGAAAACTTTTTTGTGGGATAGTTACCTTATGTATAATATCTTCACTCTTAATAATTACATATAAGTCCATATAACATAAAAGGGCAGGATGCCCATGACGTGTACGTATAGGCTGAAGCAAATCCTCATTGAATTTGATTTTTCCATTAGAAGGGGCCCGTACATGTTCTGCAGTACCCCCTGTAAATACTCCACCGGTATGAAAAGTTCTTAATGTTAGTTGAGTCCCCGGTTCCCCAATGGATTGCCCCGCAATAATACCTACAGCTTCTCCCAATTCAACCAAGTCGCCATGAGTGGGACTCCGACCATAACATAATCGACAGATCCAAGACGTACTCCTACAAGTAAAGGGAGTTCTAATATATATTGGTTGTGTTCGAAAGGTTATGAATTGGGTGACAAGCCCAATCCCAATATCTTGATTTCGAATGGCAATGCACCGCGGACCCATATATATATTGTCTGATAATACACGACCAATTAATGTTTGGATAAAAATTCTTTCGGGCAGTGTCCTATTTCGAAGACTTGAAGAAATACCTCGGGTAGTGCCACAATCTGTTCTACGTACAACAATGTGTTGAACTACTTCAACAAGTCTGCGCGTAAGATATCCAGCATCTGATGTTCGTACAGCAGTATCTACAACTCCTTTTCTAGCTCCGTAGCAAGAAATGATATATTCCGTTAAAGACAGTCCTTCGCGTAAATTGCTTTGAATGGGTAAATCAATCATTTGTCCTTGGGGATCCGCCATTAATCCTCTCATACCTACTAATTGGTGTACTTGAGATGCATTTCCTCTAGCTCCTGAAAACGACATTATATGGACTGGATTAAACGGGTCAGTCATCCTAAAATTAAGATTCATTTCTTGTCGCAAATATTCACTTGTAGCATACCATATCTCGATAGATTGGCGTAATTTTTCTACCGCGTGTACATTCCCAAAATGATGGTGTTTTTCCAAAATCAAACTTTGTTGTTCAACATCTTGTACTAGCCATCCCTTAGAAGGTATTGTTAAAAGATCATCAATTCCTAATGAAATGGATATAGCAGTTGCTTGCTGGAAACCCAGAGTTTTTACTTGATCTAAGATATGTGATGTATATGCCATTCCAAAGTGATCTATTAATCTGCTAATAAGTCGTTTAATGGCAGTTCCGTCTATCACTTTATTGTGAAATACCAGATTGGCCCGTTCTGCCATACGTACCTCCCTATTTAAATGAGTTGGATTCGACAATGGATTTGAGTCAATGATTGGAAAACTTCCTTTTCTCGATCTTAAATTGCGCAGAAAGTCAGGTCAGGGACTCGAGTCCTAGTTGAACCGGAGAGACCCAAAGTCACCCCGGTGTCATAGAATTTTTGAACTTAGCTACCATAAGGTATAGGTATCAGATAAGCAGGCCCGACAAAAACCTTGTATAGCTTCTTCCATTTCTCGATAAAGAAAAATATGACCAATAGTGGTTCGGATGTATATCCAAAGAATTTCTTTTTTTACACGTCTTATTATCAGATAGTGTCCATAAATCTCATGATAGGTACCACAAGATTCATAGTGAACTTCGATGGGAGCTTCTCT